CAATTTGATTATGGCAATTTGATTATGGGTTGTGAAGTTATACGTTGTGCAGGAAAATAGAAAAGCATGCGGATAAATGGAAGGATGAGAGAAAGAGAGAAAGAAAATATCAATGATATAGGATTCCAATATGTAAGGTCTGTGAGTCATCTCATAAACAACAGTGTAATACAGCATCAATAATAATGCATCCATAATTCGATGAATCCGCTCATAGAACAAAAAAGTAAAGAGCCTCGAGCCAATAAAAACTGAGAAAATTGACTTAAAAAAAAATTTCATTACGGACTCCGTTGGAGAATTCAGACCTAACCATTAATCGAGAAGCAATGGGAACGACGGAACCCGTGAATAAAGAAGATTCTATTGTAAATGAATCTTAATGATTTATTGGGTGGGATGGCGGAACGAACCCAGGAACTAAACTATTCTTTTATTTGGGGAGGTCATGAACTAACCCTACAACTGAAATAGATATTGAAAGAGTAAATATTCGCCCGCGAAAGTTTTTTTTTATTGGATTGATTAATTTTGATCGATCCGATATAGGAAAGGGCAAAACAAAATAAAGATTTTTCTAATGGTAAAAAAAAAAAAGCCATTGAGATTAGCTCTAAATAGAATATACATGTTTCAATTCTATATCTAAACACGATATACAATTTTAGAATAGATTAATTAGATGAAATTTCGAAATTTCAAAGAATACTATGCTTCAGTATATTATTAATTAAATCCCTGTATATCTTGATAAAATCTTTTTTAGTCCTTTCATTCGCGAGGAGCTGGATGAGAAGAAACTCTCATGTCCAGTTCTGTAGTAGAGATGGAATTGAGAAAGAACCATCAATTATAACCCCAAAAGAACAAGATTCCGTAAACAACATAGAGGAAGAATGAAAGGAATATCTTATCGAGGTAATCATATTTGTTTCGGCAGATATGCTCTTCAAGCACTTGAACCCGCTTGGATCACATCTAGACAAATCGAAGCAGGGCGCCGAGCAATGACACGAAATGTACGGCGTGGCGGAAAAATATGGGTACGTATATTTCCAGACAAACCAGTTACAGTAAGACCCACGGAAACCCGTATGGGGTCCGGGAAAGGATCCCCCGAATATTGGGTAGCCATCGTTAAACCGGGTAGAATACTTTATGAAATGAGTGGAGTCGCTGAAAATATCGCTCGAAAGGCTATTTCAATAGCGGCGTCAAAAATGCCTATAAGAACTAAATTCATTATTTCTGGATAGGAATGTCGAACCAAAGGAAATAAATCTTGGGTATAAAAAAATGCGGGTTTCTTTTTTTTACTTCGTCCTTTCAGTGCTTTACTTTAAATTAAACATAAAAAAAAAGATTCAAAAAACGATATGATTCAACCTCAAACCCATTTGAATGTAGCGGACAATAGCGGTGCTCGAGAATTGATGTGTATTCGAATCATAGGAGCCAGTAATCGTAGATATGCTCATATTGGTGACGTTATTGTTGCTGTGATCAAGGAAGCAGTACCAAATACGCCTCTAGAAAGATCAGAAGTGATCAGAGCTGTAATTGTACGTACTTGTAAAGAACTCAGACGTGATAACGGTATGATAATACGTTATGATGACAATGCTGCAGTTGTCATTGATCAAGAAGGAAATCCAAAGGGAACTCGAGTTTTTGGTGCGATCGCCCGAGAATTGAGACAGTTGAATTTTACTAAAATCGTTTCATTAGCACCTGAAGTATTATAAGATGAGACCGCTATATAGCCATAGGATATAGCCATAGTATTAAAATACAATAGATAAATACAAATTTAGTAGAGTATGTCTCACGCATATACTTTTAATACTTTTCATAAAAAAAAAAGAACATGTTGATTATATCAAAATTCGGAAGCAACAAAATTTTGAGTTTATCATGGGCAAGGACACTATTGCTGACATAATAACTTCTATACGAAATGCTGACATGAATCGAAAGGGAACAGTTCGAATAGCATCTACTAGCATCACCGAAAACATTGTTAAAATACTTTTGCGAGAGGGTTTTCTAGAAAGCGTAAGGAAACTCGTGGAAAACAAAAAAGAGTTTTTGGTTTTAACCCTACGACATAGAAGGAATAGGAAAGGGCCATATAGACCCATTTTAAATTTAAAACGAATCAGTCGACCCGGTCTACGAATCTATTTTAACTATCAACGAATTCCTAGAATTTTAGATGGGATGGGGATTGTAATTCTCTCTACTTCTCAGGGTATAATGACAGACCGAGTGGCTCGACTAGAAAGAATCGGCGGAGAGGTTTTGTGTTATATATGGTAATTCTTCCTCTATCCGAATTGTATTTGGAGCTTCCTTTTGTGTTGTGAAAAAAAGGGGGATTCCTCGAGGTTTAATTACTGAACAACTTACCGATGGTATGTTCTGGGTTCTGTTAGACGGTTTAGACAACGCAGTAAGATTCTAGGTTATGTTTCAGGAAGGATCCGACCCCTTTTTATAAATATACTACTATTACCGGTGGATATAGTTAAATTGAAGGAAGTCGTTATGATTCAAACGGAGGGCGTATAATTTATAGACTACACAAAAGGATTTGAGTGAGTAGGTTATTTTTCAACATTCCTTTCATGGGGATACAATTCACGGTTCAAAAATTTCAAGAAACTTATTTTCTTCCAATAAGTGGATTCGAAATTCATTTAAGGCATAACAATTATGAAAATAAGGGCTTCCGTTCGTAAAATTTGTGAAAAATGTCGACTGATCCGCAGGAGGGGACGGATTATAGTAATTTGTTTCAACCCGAGACATAAACAAAGACAAGGATAATCTTTCGAAAAGGGACTCTAGAAAGGAACCGATGAACAAATCAAAATAAAAGATCGGCTTTGACATGAAATGGATATATCCATATATCTCTGACTTATATTTATGAAATGATCAAATATGGCAAAATCTACACCAAGAAGTGGTTCACGTAGGGCTGGACGGATGGGTTCGCGTAAAGGTGGACGTCGAATACCAAAGGGCGTTATTCATGTTCAAGCAAGTTTCAACAACACCATTGTGACTGTTACGGATGTACGGGGTCGGGTAATTTCTTGGTCCTCGGCCGGTACTTGTGGATTCAGGGGTACAAGAAGAGGTACGCCCTTTGCTGCTCAAACCGCAGCAGGAAGTGCTATTCGAGCAGTAGCGGATCAAGGGATGCAACGAGCAGAAGTCATGATAAAGGGTCCTGGTCTCGGAAGAGATGCAGCATTACGGGCTATTCGTAGAAGCGGTATCCTTTTAAATTTCGTACGGGATGTAACCCCTATGCCACATAATGGTTGCAGACCCCCTAAAAAAAGACGGGTGTAGAAATAGAAGAGATTTCAAGAGAAATAAATGACTCAACGATCTGACAAATAATATTACTATGGTTCGAGAGAAAGTAAAAGTATCTACTCGGGCACTACAGTGGAAGTGTGTTGAATCAAGAGCAGACAGTAAGCGTCTTTATTATGGACGCTTTATTTTGTCTCCACTTATGAAAGGTCAAGCCGACACAATAGGCATTGCGATGCGAAGAGTTTTGCTTGGAGAAATAGAAGGAACATGTATTACACGCGCAAAATCTGAGAAAATCCCACATGAATATTCTACCATAGTGGGTATTCAAGAATCGGTACATGAAATTTTAATGAATTTGAAAGAAATTGTATTGAGAAGTAATCTTTATGGAACTTGTGACGCGCTTATTTGTGTCAAAGGTCCGGGAGATGTAACTGCTCAAGACATCCTCTTGCCACCTTCTGTGGAAATCGTTGATAAGACGCAGCACATAGCTAGCCTAACAGAACCCATTGATTTGTGTATTGGATTACAAATCGAGAGGAGTCGAGGATATAATATAAAAACGCCAAATAACTTTCAAGACGGAAATTGTTATCCTATAGACGCTGTATTCATGCCTGTTCGAAATGCGAATCATAGTATTCAGTCTTATGGGAATGGCAATGAAAAACAAGAGATCCTTTTTCTAGAAATATGGACAAACGGGAGTTTAACTCCTAAAGAAGCACTTCATGAAGCCTCCCGGAGTTTGATTGATTTATTTATTCCCTTTCTCCAGGCAGCAGACGAAAACTTACATTTAGAGAACAATCAATACAAGGTTACTTTACCTTTTTTTACTTTTCATGATAGATTGGCTAAACTAACGAAAAAGAAAAAAGAAATCGCATTGAAATCGATTTTTATTGACCAATCAGAATTGTCTCCCAGGATCTATAATTGTCTCAAAAAGTCCAATATACATACATTATTCGAGCTTTTGAATAAGAGTCAAGAAGACCTTATGAAAATTGAACACTTTCGCCTAGAAGATGTAAAGCAGATAATGGGTATTCTAGAAAAGAAATAGAAAAGCATTTCACAATTGATTTACCGAAAAGAAAAATCAAATAAGTTTTAAATCAATTGAATTTATTGCAATTTTTCTATTCTTTAGAAAAAAATCGAAAAAAAGAAAAGGCTTTGCACCTTTAGACCAATCTCTATATTCAGACCGGAATTAAATTATTAAATTGAATAGAAGTATCTAGGGAGAATTCACTTTGACTTTGAAGTGACTACTCCCTAGATACACACGTCATGATATTTTACAATTGAATCAATTTAAAAAAGACCTAAAGTTAGGGATTTTTCAATAGGTAATGTTGCTCCAATACCCAAGCTCAAGGCCACTGCGGTACCAATCAAAAAGACGGTTGTCGCTACTGGGCGGCGAAATGGATTTTGGAATTTATTAACATTTTCCAAAAAAGGTACTGTTAATAATCCCGTAGGTACTGAAACCATTAAAAGAACACCCAACAGCTTATTGGGTACTGTACGAAGTATTTGAAATACGGGAAAGAAATACCATTCGGGTAATATTTCCAAAGGAGTTGCAAATGGATCCGCGGGTTCACCAATCATTGATGGTTCTAGAACCGCTAAGCCTACGTTACATG